AGATCTTCTTGACTATTATTTAAAAGGTCTAATAATGTAGATATATTAGACCTTTTGAGGCAATTATAGACCCTGGGTGGCAAGTCTAATTGATCAATAAAAATAGATTTCAATGCTATTTTTTTTTTGTTTTTTCTTATTTTAACCAATTTATCAGGAAGGATAGAGGGGCGTAAAGGAAGCATATATTGATTATCCTCGAAATGGAAGTTTTCCTCTTCCGTCTGTAAAAAGGGAATAAATAAATCAATCAAATTTCGGGAAGCCTCCTGCAGTGCTTCTTTAGGGGTTAAACTTCCATTTGTCCATATTTCAAGAAAGAGGATCTCGTGTTTCTCATTTCCAGTCCCATAAGAATGAATACTATGATTCACATTTCGAACAGGCATGAAGATAGCATCTATAGGATAACTTCCATCTTGGACGTTATTGGATGTTTTTATAAGATATCCACGATTCCTCTCGATTTGTAATCGAATACACAACTCAATTGGTTCCGTCAAGCTAGCTATCTGCTGTGTATTATCAATGATTTCTACATAAGGCGGTGCGATGATATCTTTGGCGGTTATATATCCGGGGCCCCTGGCACAAATGGCTGCCTCACACGTTCCATATAGATTACTTCTCAATACAATTTCTTTCAAATTCATTAAAATTTCATGGACTGATTCTTGAATACCCCCTATGGTAGAATATTCATGCGGTATTTTCGCAGATTTTGCGCGTGTGATACATGTTCCTTCTATTTCTCCAAGCAAAGCTCGTCGCATCGCAATGCCTATTGTGTCAGCTTGACCTTTCAGAAGCGGAGATAGAATAAATCGTCCATAAGAAAGACGTTTACTGTCTGCTCTTGATTCAACACACTTCCACTGGAGTGTCCGAGTATCTATTCTTACTTGCTCTCGAACCATAATAATATTATTTGATCAGATCATTGAATCATTTATTTCTCTTGTTTTTCTTGCTGTTGAAATCTCTTCAATTTTGATTTTTACACACGTCTTTTTTTCGGAGGTCTACAGCCATTATGGGGCAAAGGAGTTACATCCCGTACAAAAGTTAATCGTATACCACTTTTGCTAATAGCTCGTAATGCTGCGTCTCTCCCGAGACCGGCACCTTTTATCAAGACTTCTGCGCGTTGCATCACTACTGTACTAATAGCAGTTACTGCTGTGGTTTCAGCAGCAAATGGCGACGCTTTTTGTGTACTCCGGAACCCACAATTACCGGCAGAGGACGAAGAAACCACTTGACCTCGTACATCTGTAACAGTCACAATGGTATTATTAAAACCTGCTTGAACATGAATAACCCCTTTTGGTATTCTACGCCTACTCTTACGTCGCCGTCGGGTCCTACGTGAAACCAATTTCAGTCTCGCTTTTGCCATATTTTAGCATCTCATAAATATGAGTCAGAGATCTATGGATCTATCCATTTTTGAATATCGGGCCTTTCCCGAGGTTGATTATCCTTGTCTTTGTTTATGTCTTGGGTTGGAACAAATTACTCGAATTCGGCCCTGACGGCGTATTAATCGACATTTTTCACAAATTTTACGAACAGAGGCTCTTATTTTCATATTTGCCGACTTTTCACCTTAATTCTGAATCTCCGTCTTGGAAGAAAATAAGTTTCTTGAAATTTTGTATTTCGAATCATATTGAATGACTGTTGAAAATGTTGAAGTTGAAAAAAAATACCGAAATTTTTGATTCTTATTTTTCGCAAAGTCAAAAATTCGACTAATTGAAGACTCGTTGTATTATAATAAACCTAAGTGGTAGCTTTCCCGAAATATAACCGAGAATTAGATCATTAATCTAAATGAACCCCAAAGATGTCGTTGAGAACGGATTCTTTAATTAAACTTTCCGGAATCGATTTCTGTTTTTCAGTTAAACGAAAACCTCTTTTATTCTGGATCAACTTCTTTTTTCTGAACGATCTAAAACGATAGATGTTGTTTTCAAAGATGAGGTCGTAGATGAGATACGATATTAGACAACCTGTCCCCTTTCTTTGTCACAAATAGAAAGTTGCGAATTTCATTTGGATATTAGAAGTATTACCATATATAACACAAACATTCTCCACCTATTCTTTCTAATCGAGCCTCTCGGTCTGTCATTAGACCTCGAGAAGTAGAAAGAATTACAATCCCCATCCCGCCTAAAATTCTAGGAATTCGTTGATAGTTAGAATAGATTTGTAGACCGGGTCGACTGATGCGTTTTAAATTTAAAACTTTTCGATTTCTATAAGGCTCGTCCCGATTCCTTCTATAGCGTAGGGTTAAAACCAAAAAAGATTTGTTGTTTTCTCGATGTTTTCTCACGTTTTCGATAAAACCCTCGCGTAAAAGTATTTTAACAAGACTTTCGCTGAGATTCGTAAATGCTATTCGAACCACTCTTTTTGTATTCATCTCAGCATTTCGTATCGAGGTTAGTATGTCAGCAATAGTATCCTTAGCCATAATGAATTAAAGTATTGGTCCCTCCCAATTTTGATATAATCAACATGTTTTTCTTGTTTTTTGGTTATGACTATGCATTTTTCAAGGTATATGCGTGAGACACAATCTACTAACTGAATTTTAATTGATTTCTTTCAAAATAACTACCCTAAACATAACTATATTCTTTCTGGAATGATATTATCATGGAACTAGATTAGGGTCTCGTTTTATAATACTTCGGGAGCTAATGAAACTATTTTGGTAAAATTGAACTGTCTCAATTCCTCTGCAATCGCACCAAAAACTCGAGTGCCTTTTGGATTGCCTTCTTGATCAATGACAACTGCGGCATTGTCATCATATCGTATTATCATACCGTCGTCGCGTTTGAGTTCTTTACAAGTACGTACAATTACAGCTCTGACCACTTCTGATCTTTCTAGCGACATTTGCGGAACTGCTTCTTTGATCACAGCAACAATAACGTCACCAATATGAGCATATCGACGATTGCTAGCTCCTATGATTCGAATACACATCAATTTGCGAGCCCCGCTGTTATCCGCTACATTCAAATAGGTCTGAGGTTGAATCATATCATTTTTTTGATTATTTTTTGTAGGCAAAGTAAAGGGCGAAGAAAAAAAGAAATATTGTTTGTCCAAAAAACCAAACCTGCACCTTCGATTCGTTTGTCTCCCCAAAAGAGATTTTTTTTGCTTTTGCCTTTTTCTTTTACATTTCCAAATTTTATCCCGAAAGAATGAATTGAGTTCGTATAGACATTTTGGACGCTGCTATTGAAATAGCCCTTCTAGCTATATTTTCTCTTACGCCACCGATTTCATAAAGTATTCGACCTGGTTTAACAACAGCTACCCAATATTCAGGCGATCCTTTACCCGAACCCATACGTGTTTCTGCGGCTCTGACTGTAACCGGTTTGTCTGGAAATATACGGACCCATATCTTTCCACCGCGGCGTGCATTTCGTGTCATTGCCCGTCGACCTGCTTCTATTTGTCTAGATGTGATCCAAGCGGGTTCAAGTGCCTGAAGAGCATATTTACCGAAACAAATATAATTACCTCTATAAGAAATTCCCTTCATTCTTCCTCTATGTTGTTTACGGAATCTGGTTCTTTTGGGGTTATAGTTGATGGTTGGGTTTGAATTCCATCTCTACTCCAGAATCGGACGTGAGAGTTTCTTCTCATCCGGCTCCTCGCGAATAAAAAGATTCAAAAATAGGGAATTTTAAGGAAATTTAGATAGAATAGAATTTGAATTAAGATAGACTTGTAGTTCATACGATATCCATCGATTTCATAAGTATAAGTAATATATCGAAGTATGGAGTTCAGCGAATCGATCTCAAATCTGGTATTAATTTGTATCTTCTTTCTATCGTATAGTGAAAGACCTAAAAGAACCATTTCTAGAAAATAAAATATATATATATATTTTTTATTTTATTGGTTTTGAGAATCTTAAAATGAATCTTTCTTTTGTTTTCTCCTTGAATTTAACCGCCTTAGCATCTTTAATTGACCCAAATTTAGTAATCCAAGAAAAGAAAGGTTTCGCGGGCGAATGTTGACTCTTTCAATTCAATTTCGATTTCGATTTCGGTTGTAGCCATAATTTCTAACTTCTTCGAATAGATGAATTGGTCTCGGGTCCGTTCCGCCATCCAGATCAATGAATCATTAGAATTCGTGTTCAATCGAATTTTTGAGATCCACAGGTTCCGTCGTTCTCATCGCTTCTTACTTAATGTTTAGGTCTGAATTCTGCAATGGAGCTCAATGAAAGTTGTGCGTGAGTCAATCTTCTCAGTCTTTATTGACTCGAAGCTCTTGATTTTTTTGTTCTATGGACGGATTCATTTTAGTATGGATGAATCTGTATTAATGCTTTCTTACATTGCCCTTTTTATGAGACGGCTCATAGACCTTACATGTTCCATATTGGAATTAGATAGCATCAATCGTCGTTTTCTTTCTTTCTTTCATCCTTCCATTTATCCACACCCTTATTTTCTTTTCTCTATTTTGATTCACAACTTAGAATCTGATTTTTTGTTTTTATTTAGGCAAAAAGGTTTCAGTTGCTACAAGTATATGACTGATCTGTCATATCTTGACCGGTTCTTTGGATCCAGATAATGCGAAGTGATGAATTGGGTATTTTTCGAGAGTTATTAGTTTCGACTATCAGTGGCTTTTTTTTACTAACCTGAAAAACCAACGAGTCACACACTAAGCATAGCAATTATATCAAGCATTCAATTGAATTTTTATTAAACCCGCTAGAATTACGAAGAATTACGAATTCTAAAAATTTTTTGGTTTTGGATTGAACAGAAAAAGAAAAAATGGCTTTCTCGTTTTTTAGTATTAGCAACTAGAAGGGAAGGTCCAGTCAAAGTTTCTTATTCTCCATCAATAAATATCCAAATTTTAATGCCTAATATCCCAGAAATAGTTCGAATTGGATAGGAACAATAATCGATTTTCGCTTGAATGGT